ATCACATTGTTACATTATATATAGAGAAATTTTCACAACAACTCTATGGAAAAAATATACGTCGGCCCTCGTTTTAGGGGTTTTTCGAGACAACCGTGTATATTAAGGGGGAGGGGGGTTTTTACCGAAAAAACTTTTTTTTAAAAAAATTCGATTTTCTTTGATTTTTCTTTTCCAAACCCGGGGTGAGTCTAATAATAGGAATAATTATGCCAGATAAAGTGAAGAATGTGTTAGAATAATGAAATGCATTGTACACACACTATTATAGGAGGTTTCTTTCCGAGAGGGTTAATCACAATGCTTTTTCTACTCATTTGCTGCATTAATCAAAAAAACCAAACTGGTCCTATATAACCTGCTATTTTTGTAACCTCTCAGTAATGGTGAGTTTGACAATCTAATCTCCTGAATGATAAGTAATGAGATATGATAAGATAAGTGTCGAGGATAGTTCAAGTCTACCTTAATGAACCAGATGAGCCCTTCCGGGGAATAGCGATTTGCTTCATACCGAACTAAAAAACCAGGGCGGAAGATAAATCTTGAGACGATCAAGGATAAATATGCCATTAAAGGGAACTAGAGGACTGGCATTCTTGATACGATCAAGGATTATATGAAGCTCAACCATAATCAAATGTCAGGTTTGATCAATAGTAGGGGATAAAACAGTAATGTACCACAAACCGTACAATTTTTTTCATTCAAGAGGTTAATGGGGGTTTCTTACCAACGGCATTAAATAATACCATGTAAAGTAGGGTTAAGTGAAAAATATTATGCTATGAAATTACTGATTATAGATAAATGAGGGTTAAATAATTTAATGAAATGAAATAGCTGACAGTAGACTAATGTGGATTAAGCATAGTATGTAATGATATAGGGGAATGTCGATTAATGAGGATTAAGCATAGTATATGTAATATACTAGTATAATATCTGTTATAGCTATTATGGAATGAGGGTATTATGTGGTATATTAAGGTATGTGGGCCATATCATTAATATGTCACTCTAGCGTACAAAAACCAAATTTTTTTAATTTGGCATTTATACGCTTTAATAGCAATCAGGGGGCAGTTTAGGCAGAATCTTGGCTTTGGGAGCCAAGGGCGGGAGTTTGACCCTCCTTCCCCTGATATGTTTTGGGAGGGGTTTGAACCCCCGGTCTTCGACTTACAAGGTCGACGCTTTTTAGTTAAGCTACCAAAACTAATTTAGGCTGAGGATTTTGTTTTCTCATCAGCTGGTAAATGGTATGATAATAAGGAATAAGGAAAAGTAGGAGATTGAGGCAATTTGACCTACTATAATAAATGGTTGTTCTACTGGTTGACCTCCAATTCAAGTTAAAATAATTGAATTAGCTACAAGAAGTCAGAAGAAGATTTGTGTTATGGGTCGGAAGATGGTGCTTCGTTGTTTAGAGGTATGGAGGAGAGGAACTAATATAAGGATAAAGATAGAGAATAGGAGAGCTAGGACTCCTCCTAGTTTATTAGGAATTGAACGTAAAATTGCATAGGCAAATAAGAAGTATCATTCGGGTTTGATATGGGGTGGAGTAACAAGTGGGTTTGCTGGGATGAAGTTTTCAGCATCTCCTAATAAATTAGGTATAAATAGGGCTAATGCGGCTAAGAAGAAGATTATGACGAGAAAACCAAGTAGGTCTTTATAAGAGAAGTATGGGTGGAATGAGATTTTGTCTGCGTCAGAGTTAATACCTAGAGGGTTGTTAGAGCCTGTTTCATGAAGGAATAAGAGATGGATGACTGTTAAGGCTAAGATTAGGAATGGAAGTAGGAAATGGAAGGCAAAAAAGCGTGTAAGGGTGGCGTTGTCTACTGAGAAACCTCCTCAGATTCATTGCACTAGTATATCTCCAATATAAGGAAATGCGGATAGAAGGTTGGTAATAACTGTGGCTCCTCAGAAGGATATTTGTCCTCATGGCAGAACATAGCCGACAAAGGCTGTTGCTATTAGTAGGAAGAGGAGAATTACGCCAATGTTTCATGTTTCTTTATAAAGGTAGGAGCCATAGTATAGTCCTCGGGCAATATGGAGATAGACACAAATGAAAAATAGTGAGGCTCCATTAGCATGGATATTACGGATGAGTCAGCCATAGTTAACGTCACGGCAAATATGGACTACTGAGGAGAAGGCTATAGAAATGTCTGCGGTGTAGTGTATAGCTAGGAAGAGTCCTGTGAGGATTTGAATAATTAAACATAGTCCTAGAAGTGAGCCAAAGTTTCATCATAATGAAATATTAGATGGAGCAGGTAGATCAACTAGGGCGTGGTTTATGATTTTTAAGAGTGGGTGGGTTTTTCGGATGTTAGTGGCCATTAGTTCTTATAGTTGAATGGACAACGATAGTTTTTCAAGTTGTTGGTCCTGGTTAGAGTCCAGGTAGGAATAATGATATATTTTATGTTTGTAATAATGATTGGTTTAATTTTAGGTTTAATAGGTGTAGCATCTAACCCTTCTCCTTATTATGCTGCTTTAGGTTTAGTTACTGCTGCAGGGGTTGGATGTGGTTTGTTAGTAGGGTATGGTGGATCTTTTATGTCGTTAGTTTTATTTTTAATTTATTTGGGGGGAATGTTAGTCGTTTTTGCTTATACTGCGGCTCTTGCTGCGGAACCTTATCCAGAAGCATGAGGAGATTGGTCGGTGTTATTGTATGTTGGATTTTACTTGGTGGGTTTATTTATGGTTGGTAAGTATTTTATGGTTAAAGGGTGGGGTTTACATTGAACTGGGATGGAGGAAATGAGTAATTTGGATATGGTGCGGGGAGATTTTTGGGGAGTTGCTTTGTTGTATTCTGATGGGGGTTGAATGTTAGTTTTAGGGGGTTGAGTATTATTGTTAACTTTGTTTGTGGTATTAGAATTAACTCGAGGTTTATCTTGGGGTGCTTTGCGAGTAGTTAGGTGGAGATGATTAGAGTAATTAAGGTTAATGTTAGAAATAGGAGTGTTAAGTAAGTTTTGATGAAACCTTGTTGGGGTTTAGTGGATAATTTAATGAGAGGTGTTTGTTGGATGAGATTACTTTTAGGTCCAATTTTTTCGCTTCAGGTTAGGTCGATTAGGTGTGTTGAAATATGTTGGGCTCAGTTTAGGCTGGTTTTTGGGAGAAGTCGATGGATGATAGGGGGAAAATAACCTAATATGTTAGAGAAGTGGTGGGGGTAAAGTGTAGGATTAATTTTGAAGTAGGAGTTGGTAAGGTTAGTGAGTTCAAGGGCTAAGAGGAGGCCTGTAATTGTAACTAAGAGGGCGGATAGTTTAAGTAAGGGAGATATAGTTATGATTTGGGTTTTTGTTGGGGTAAGATTAAGAGTGATAATTAGGCCGGCAATAATGCTTCCGTAAGCAAGGCGTTTAATGGGATTAATTACTGATGGGTTGTTTTCATTGATTGGGGAAAGTGTATTGAATCGGGGATGGTTTATTAATGCAAAGAAGACGAGACGAAGGCTGTAGATGGCTGTAAAGGATGTTGCTACAAGGGTAAGGATTAGGGCTCAGGCGTTTAAGTGGGAAGTGTTTATAGATTCAATAATGGCGTCTTTTGAGAAGAAACCTGATAGGAATGGTATGCCTGTAAGGGCTAGACTACCAATTGTTAAGGAAGTTGAGGTAAATGGTAAAAGTTTGTGAAGACCTCCTATTTTTCGAATATCTTGTTCGTCATTAAGACTGTGAATAATTGATCCAGAGCAGAGGAAGAGTATTGCTTTAAAGAAAGCGTGGGTGCAGATATGGAGGAATGCTAGTTGAGGCTGGTTAAGGCCGATAGTAACTATTATCAGTCCTAGTTGACTTGATGTCGAGAAAGCAATGATTTTTTTAATATCGTTTTGGGTTAGAGCGCATGCAGCTGTGAAGAGGGTAGTAAGTGCTCCTAAGCATAGGCAGGTTGTTAGGATTAGTTTGTTGTCTTGAATGAGAGGATGGAGACGGATTAAGAGAAAAATACCTGCTACAACTATTGTACTTGAGTGGAGTAATGCTGATACTGGTGTGGGACCTTCTATAGCTGAGGGTAGTCATGGATGTAGGCCAAATTGTGCTGATTTTCCAGCTGCAGCTAATACAAGGCCGAAGAGAGGTAAAGTCAGGTCTTTGTTTTTTGATAAAATAAAGAGTTGGTGGATTTCTCATGAGTTGAGGTTGGTAGCTAGTCAGGCTATGCTTAAGATTAGTCCAATATCACCAATTCGGTTGTAGATAACAGCTTGTAGTGCTGCTGTGTTAGCATCTGCTCGGCTATATCATCAACCAATGAGTAAGAAGGATATAATTCCAACTCCTTCTCAGCCAATGAATAATTGAAATATATTGTTGGCGGTAACTAGGATGATTATTGAGATTAGAAATAGTAGGAGATATTTAAAGAAGCGGTTTATGTTAGGGTCGGAGTGTATGTATCAGAGAGCAAATTCGAGAATGGATCAGGTAACGTATAGAGCTACGGGTGTGAAGATGATTGAGTATAGGTCAAATTTGAAGCTTATGTTAATATCGAATGGGCCTATATTTATTCAATTTCAGTTGGTAGTAATTGATTCTAAACCTTGGTCGAGAAAGATAAATAAAGGAATTAAGCTAATGAAGAAGGAGATTTTTACGGCAGTTTTTACATATAAGGATGATCAGTTTGGTTTAAGTTCTTTAGGTGAAAGGGAGGAAATTAATGGGAAGGTGAGAATAATAAAGATTAAAAGGAAGGATGAGTTAAAAATAATGTTCATAGCTCTTGCTTGGAGTTGCACCAAGAGTTTTTGGTTCCTAAGACCAATAGATTACTATTATCTTTCAAGGGCTGAGTGAGTCATGGGCTCGAACCATGATAAGAAGAATTAGCAGATCTTCGTGTCCCGGACCTCTCTCGGTAGATAAAAAGATTTTAACTTTTGTCTTTAGAACCACAATCTAATATTTTAATTAAACTATAAATACAGAATGTTCAGCTTCAGATAAGTTCTGGTTTAAGGATTAGTAATAGTACGGGAATGATATGGAGGCTGAGGAGAAGATGTTCTCGTGTGTGGGAGGGACTGAGTGAGAGGAGGTGATTAGGTGTTGTTCCTCGTTGAGTTATAAGAAATATGTAGAGGGAGTAAGATGCTGTAATTAGTACTCCAGAGCCTGTAAGGATTAAGGTTCAGTTAGATCAGTTAAATAATGATGTAATGATGAAGAGTTCTCCTATGAGGTTGGGAGATGGAGGTAATGCGAGGTTGGCAAGGTTAGTGAGGAATCATCAAGTTGCTATGAGAGGGAGGATAATTTGGATTCCTCGAGCTAGGAGAAGGGTTCGACTGTGAATGCGTTCATAGTTAGTGTTGGCTAAACAGAATAAAGCTGATGAGATTAGGCCATGGGCAATTATTAGTGTTGTTGCTCCTGCAAAACTTCATGGAGTTTGGATAAGGATGGCTGCTGCGACAAGGCCTATGTGGCTAACTGAGGAATAAGCGATGAGAGATTTTAGATCTGTTTGTCGTAGACAGATAGAACTAGTTATTACGATGCCTCAGATAGCTAGGATTAAAAATGGATAAGCTATTTCTTTAGTAAGGGGGTTAAGTATAATAATAATTCGTATTATTCCATAGCCCCCTAGTTTTAGTAGTACGGCAGCTAGGATTATTGAGCCGGCGATTGGGGCTTCGACGTGGGCTTTTGGTAGTCAAAGGTGTACTCCATAGAGTGGTATTTTAACAAGGAAAGCAATGATGCAGGCAGTTCATCAGAATTTATTTGCTCATGAATAGGGGTTAATGTGTTGAGAATGTTGAATAATGAATATTGAAAGGGTGCCGAGATTATTTTGTATAGATAGCAGGGCAATAAGTAATGGGAGGGATCCAATTAGGGTATAAAATAGGAAATAGGTTCCTGCATTTAAGCGTTCTGTTTGGTTACCTCATCGTGTGATAATAATAAGTGTTGGGATAAGTGTGGCTTCAAATATGATATAGAATAGAATTATTTCTGTTGCGGAGAAGGCTATGATGAGGAAGAATTGTAGGGAGATTAGAAGGGAAATATAGGTTCGTTGTCGGGTTAGGGGCTCTGGGGAGATATGATTTTGGCTAGCTAGGATTATTAGTGGTAAGAGTCAGCATGTAAGAATTAGTAGTGGAGTAGATAAAGGGTCAATGGCTAAGTATTGGTTGGAGAAGTCTCAGCCAATGTCTGAGTTTCATTTAAATCAGAATAGACTTACTGTGGCAATAAGAAGGCTATGAATAGAGGTGGTGGTTCATAATCATTTTTTGTTAGAAAATCAAGTAGTGGGAAATAGTATGATTGTTGGAATTAAAATTTTTAGCATTGGAGGAGGTTGAGGTTTTGTAGTTTGTCGGAGCCATGTGAACGAGAAGCAGCAACTAGGATAGCTAGTCCTGCACTGGCTTCGCAAGCAGAAAATGTTAGGAGAATTATAGGGATGGTAGAGCTGGATGTGGAATTTAATGTTATAGATCAGATAGCAGTAGCGATGAATAGGGTGAGTATTATACCTTCAAGACATAGGAGAGCGGATAAAAGATGTGAACGGTTAAATGCGAGGCCTATTAAGCCTAGGATGAATGCTGAGGTGAAGCTGAAATATATAGGAGACATAAGATGTTTATGGATTTTCACCATAATTTGCTAAGCCGAAATTAGCGGTCTTAATTTGGACTAAACATCTATTCTGCTCATTCAAGCCCTCCTTGGAGTCATTCGTAGATGAGTCCTAAGGTAAGTAAAATTAGAATGATTGTTGCTCAAAAAAGTGTGGAGAGTGGTGTTAATAATTGATTTCCTCAAGGTAGTGGTAGTAAGAGAGCGATTTCTAAATCAAATAGGAGGAATAAGATTGCTACTAAGAAGAAACGTAGGGAAAAGGGGAGACGAGCACTTCCTAGTGGGTCAAAACCACATTCATAGGGAGATAATTTTTCATTATCTGGGTTTAATGACGGTAATCAAAATGCAATTAAAGCGAGGATTAGGGAAATCAGGGCCGTGGTCACGACAGACGACATGATGAGGTTCATTACTTTTCCTTGGGTTTTAACCAAGATTAAGTAATTGGAAATCACTTGTACTAATTTATACTAGAAAAGCAATTATGAGCCTCATCAATAGATGGATACATAAAGGAAAAGTCACACTACATCTACAAAATGTCAGTATCATGCTGCGGCTTCAAAGCCAAAATGATGTTCTGATGTAAAGTGATATTGGATTTGTCGTATAAGACAAACTGCTAAAAATGTTGAACCAATAATAACATGGAGGCCATGAAATCCTGTGGCAACATAAAATGTTGTTCCGTAGACTCCGTCGGCAATAGTAAATGGTGCTTCGTAATATTCTATAGCTTGAAGGGATGTGAAATAAACTCCTAGAATAATGGTTAGGGTGAGGGCTTGAATTGCTTCTTTTCGGTTACCTTCTATTAAGCTATGGTGGGCTCAAGTTACGGTTACTCCTGAAGCTAGAAGTACTGCAGTATTTAAGAGTGGGACTTCGAATGGATCTAAAGGATTAATTCCTGTTGGAGGTCAGCATCCGCCTAATTCAGGGGTTGGTGCAAGGCTGGAATGGTAAAAGGCTCAGAAGAAGCCTAAGAAGAAGAAAACTTCTGATGTAATAAATAAGATTATTCCATAGCGAAGGCCTTTTTGTACAGGAGGAGTGTGATGGCCTTGGAATGTTCCTTCTCGAATAACGTCACGTCACCATTGAATTATTGTTAGGAGGAGAAGGGTTAGTCCTAAATAGAGGAGTAGAAGTGAGTGGAAATGGAATCAGATGGCTAAACCCGATGTTATAAGAAGGGCAGCGGTAGCTCCTGTTAGGGGTCATGGGCTTGGATCAACTATGTGGTATGCATGTGCTTGGTGAGCCATTATACGTTTTCTTGTAAATATAAGCTTAGTAGGAGGACGAATACATATGCTTGGATTATTGCTACAGCTACTTCTAGAATTGTTAATAAGAATAGGATTGTAGAAGTTAATAGGGCTACAGTTGGTATAATAGTTAAGAGAACGAATGCTGCAGTAGCAATTAATTGTATTAGAAGGTGACCTGCTGTTAAGTTAGCAGTAAGTCGGACTCCTAAAGCTAATGGTCGGATAAATAGGCTGATGGTTTCGATAATAATAAGAATTGGAATTAAAGGGGTTGGTGTTCCTTCTGGAAGAAGGTGGCCTAATGCAATTGTAGGTTGATTTAATATACCAATTAATACAGTTGTAAATCATAATGGAAGAGCAAATGCTATGTTTAGAGAAAGTTGTGTTGTGGGGGTGAATGTATATGGGAGAAGGCCCAAGAGGTTAATGGTAATTAGGAATAGTATTAGGGCTGTTAGTAATATAGCTCATTTATGTCCTCCGAGGTTAATTGGTTGTATAAGTTGATAAACAAAGCGATTGATAAATCAGGCTTGGAGGGTAATTAGTCGATTATTTAATCATCGATTAGTTGGAGTTGGGAAGGTTAGTCATGGAGTTAAAATTGCTAGGGCAATGAGGGGAATACCGATAAGTGATGGGCTTAAGAATTGATCAAAGAAGCTTATGATCATGGTCAATTTCAGGGGCTGGGTTTAGGTTTTTCAGTACTTTTTAGAGTTGGATCATTGTTGAATAGGTGATTTATAATTTTATTTGGTAGAATAGTAAGAAAGATAATTCATGAGAATAATAAGATTAAAAATCATGGGTTAGGATTTAATTGAGGCATATCATTAAGGGTGGTTGGGAATCACCAATGTTTAGCTTAAAAGGCTAATGCTAGGCCCAGTTTAGCTTCTTAATGAGGCTTCTTCTAGCATTGATGAAGATCAGGCTTCGAAGTGTTCTAAAGGAACTGCTTCTACTACGATAGGTATAAAGCTGTGATTAGCACCACAAATTTCTGAACATTGACCATAATAGACACCAGGACGTGAGATAATAAAGGCAGTTTGGTTAAGTCGTCCTGGGACAGCATCTATTTTTACACCTAAAGCTGGGACAGCTCATGAATGTAAGACGTCTTCTGCTGATACTAGAACTCGAATAGGTGATTCTATCGGTACTACTATGCGGTGGTCTGTTTCTAATAAGCGAAATTGGCCTGGAGTTAAGTCTTGAGTTTGAATTATATAAGAATCAAATCCTAGGTCTTCGTAGTCTGTATATTCATAACTTCAGTATCATTGATGACCTATAGCTTTAATAGTTAGATGTGGATCATTGATTTCGTCTATTAGATATAAAATTCGTAGTGATGGGAGAGCAATTATAATAAGGATAATAGCAGGTAAGATGGTTCAAACGATTTCGATTTCTTGGGAATCAAGAATGTACTTATTTGTAAGTTTAGTTGTGACTATTGCTGTGATAATGTAGAGAACTAGGGTGCTAATTAAGAATACAATTATTAATGTGTGGTCGTGAAAATGAATAAGTTCTTCCATAACTGGGGAGGCTGCATCTTGGAATCCTAATTGTGAGGGGTGTGCCATTGTAAAATAAGATACGTAAGAGTTTAACTCACAATTCTGTCCCGACAAGGCAGTGTAATATATTTTACTAGTATCTTATAAAGAAAGTGACAGAGTGGTTATGTGGCTGGCTTGAAACCAGCATATGGGGGTTCAATTCCTTCCTTTCTTGTTAAAAAGAGGGTCGTTGGACTTGAACAAATGCTGGTTCTTCATAGGTGTGATAAGGAGGAGGACAACCATGTAGTCATTCTACATTTGTATGTGGAAGTTCAACGGATAGTACTTCTCGTTTTGAGGCAAATGCTTCTCAGATAATGAATAGTAATATAATTACAGCGACAAGAGAAATTAGGGAGCCAATTGATGAAATTGCGTTTCATAAAGTATATGCGTCTGGATAATCTGAATATCGTCGTGGCATGCCTGCGAGACCTAGGAAATGTTGAGGGAAGAAGGTTAAATTTACTCCAATAAATATAACTGTAAATTGGATTTTTGTTCAGGTTTGATGAAGAGTAAAACCGGAAATTAGGGGGAATCAGTGAATAAAGCCTGCCATGATGGCAAATACTGCTCCTATTGAAAGAACATAGTGGAAGTGAGCTACTACGTAGTAAGTATCATGAAGAACAATGTCTAATGAGGAGTTAGCTAAGACAATTCCTGTTAGACCACCTACTGTAAAAAGGAAAATAAAACCTAAAGCTCAGAGTAGGGGAGTATCTCATTTAATAGATCCTCCATGAAGGGTTGCTAATCAGCTAAAGACTTTAACACCTGTAGGAATAGCGATAATTATTGTTGCAGAGGTGAAATAGGCTCGAGTGTCTACATCTATTCCTACTGTGAATATATGATGGGCTCATACAATAAAACCAAGTAAACCAATTGCTATTATTGCTCAAACTATACCCATATATCCGAATGGTTCCTTTTTACCTGAATAGTAGGCTACTACATGTGAGATTATTCCGAAACCAGGTAGAATTAAAATATAGACTTCAGGGTGACCAAAAAATCAAAATAGGTGTTGATAAAGGATTGGGTCTCCTCCACCTGCAGGGTCAAAGAATGTAGTATTAAGGTTGCGATCTGTAAGTAGTATTGTAATCCCTGCTGCAAGAACTGGAAGTGAGAGGAGAAGAAGAATAGTAGTTACAAGAATAGATCAAACAAATAATGGTGTTTGATATTGGGAAATGGCTGGTGGTTTTATATTAATAATAGTTGTGATAAAATTAATTGAAGCTAAAATTGATGAAACACCGGCTAAGTGAAGAGAGAAAATAGCTAAGTCAACAGATGGTCCAGCATGTGCTAGGTTGCTAGCTAATGGAGGATAAACTGTTCAGCCAGTACCTGCTCCAGCTTCTACTCCAGCAGAGGCGAGGAGAAGAAGAAATGATGGTGGAAGAAGTCAGAAGCTTATGTTATTTATTCGTGGGAAGGCTATATCTGGCGCACCAATTATTAAGGGAACTAGTCAATTTCCGAAACCACCAATTATAATTGGTATAACCATGAAAAAGATTATTACGAAAGCGTGGGCGGTTACGATTACATTGTAGATTTGATCATCTCCTAAAAGTGATCCAGGTTGCCCAAGTTCAGCTCGAATTAGAAGACTTAGGGCTGTTCCAACTATACCTGCTCATGCACCAAAAATTAGGTAAAGGGTGCCAATATCTTTGTGGTTAGTAGAGAATAGTCAACGGTTAATTGCCACAGGTAAGATGGCTGAGAATAAGCGGCGGATTGTAGCTCCGTTTACAGAGGTCAAAGTCCTCTTCTTATCAAAGCCTTGAAGTAGCTGTTTACGTTGGATTGCAAATCCAAAGACGGAGGTTGATTCCCTCCCGGGGCTTTCTCCCGCCTTTGTCTATGGCGGCGGGAGAAAGCTTAGATAGAAGTTCGCTGGATTAAACGCTTAGCTGTTAACTAAGATTTTGTAGGATCGAGGCCTGCCTATCTAGAAGGTTTTAGCTTAATTAAAGCATCTGAGTTGCATTCAGAAGATGTGAGATAAAGTCTTGCAAGTCTTAGCAGAAATTAGAGGATTTTCACTTCTACTTAAAGCTTTGAAGGCTTTTGGTCTATTATTAACCTAAATTTCTATGGGATGAGTATAGAGATTGTGGGTGTTAAGGGGAGGAGAAGGATGGATAGGGTTGCTGATATTAATAGGATAAGGGTTGGGTGGTTGGATTTTGTTCGTCAGGATGATGATATGTTGGTTGGGTTGGGGTTTATAGTTAGTGTTGTAGCATAACATAAACGTAGATAGAAGAATAGACTAAGGAGGGCTATAAGGGCTATAATAGTAGCTGGGATAAATAAACTTTGTTTTGTTAGTTCTTGAAGGATTAATCATTTGGGTATGAATCCGGAAAGTGGAGGAAGTCCTCCTAGGGAAAGGAGGGTTAGTAAAGTGATGATGGATAAGAGGGGGGATTTAGTTGCTGATGAGGCAATTGAATTAATTTTGGTTGAGTTAAAGATTTTAAATAAGAGGAAGGTTGTAAGTGTTATGGTAATATATAGGATAAGGTTAAGTAAGGTTAGGTTAGGGGCATAATGTAGAATTGTAATTATTCATCCGAGGTTTGCAATTGATGAGTAGGCTAGGATTTTTCGTAATTGTGTTTGGTTGAGTCCTCCTCATCCTCCAATAATTGTTGAGAGAATTCCAAAGGATAATAATAGGTTGGGGTTGAGTAGGGGGTATAGTTGGAGTAGGATGGCGAATGGGGCCAGTTTTTGTCAGGTTGATAAGATAAGTCCTGTGGTAAGGTCTAAGCCTTGGAGAACTTCAGGTAGTCAGAAGTGTAGTGGTGCGAGACCAATTTTTAGGGCAAGTGCAGTTAATGCTAGTGTGGCAGAAGTTGGGTTAATTATTTCAGTTAAACTTCATTCACCTGAAGTTCAAGCATTTGTGATGCTAGCAAATAGTAATAAGGCGGAGGCAGTTGCTTGAGTAATGAAGTATTTTGTAGTAGCTTCTACTGCTCGTGGGTGGTGTTGGCGGATTATTAGAGGAATAATAGCTAAGGTGTTAATTTCAAGACCTATTCATACTAGAAGTCAATGTGATCCAATGAATGTAAGGGTGGTTCCTAGACCTAGACTTGAAATCAGAATGGTTAGTACAGTAGGGTTCATTAGTAAAGGAAGGATTTTAACCAACATGGTTGGGGTATGGGCCCAAAAGCTTTGTTAGCTGACTTTACTAGGGAATAGTGTAATAGGAAACACGAAGGGTTTTGATCTCTTAAATATAGGTTCGAGTCCTATTTTTCTAGAAGGAAGTGGAAAGGCTTTAACTTTCATTATCCACTCTATCAAAGTGGTCCTTTAATTCAGGCACACTTCCTTAAGTGATTGGGGGTAAACTTGATGTAGCGAGAGGTAGGGCTATGTGTCATAGGATAATTGCTAGGGTGAGGGGTAGGAAATTTTTTCAGACTAAGTGTATAAGTTGATCATAGCGGAAGCGGGGGTAGGATGCTCGGATTCATAAGAAGATAAATGTTAGTAGTGTGGCTTTTATTATAAGACTGAGTGTTGAGATTTGTGGGAGAAAAGGATTGTAGGAAGTTCCTATAAATAAGATAACTGATAGGGTATTTATTAATAGAATGTTAGTATATTCGGCTAAGAAGAATAAGGCGAATGGCCCTCCTGCATATTCAATGTTAAATCCTGATACTAGTTCTGATTCTCCTTCTGTTAAGTCAAATGGAGCTCGGTTGGTTTCCGCTAAGGTTGAAATATATCATATTAAGGCTAATGGTCAACCTGGGATTAAGAGTCAGATAGTTTCTTGAGCTAGGTTAAATGTATGGAGGGTAAAACCTCCGGCGAATACGATTATTGACAGGAGGATAAGGCCTAAGCTTACTTCATATGAGATAGTTTGTGCTACAGCACGTAATGCTCCTATTAGAGCATATTTTGAGTTGGATGCTCATCCTGATCCTAAAATAGTGTAGACAGTGAGGCTTGAGATTGCTAGAATGAATAGTAGACCTAGGTTAAGATTAATAACTGAGTGGGGAAGAGGGAGGGGTATTCATATGAGTAAGGCTAGTGTTAGAGCTATTGTAGGGGTAATTAAGAATAGAAATGGAGAGGATGTTGATGGACGGATAGGTTCTTTAATGAAAAGTTTTAGGCCATCCGCAATAGGTTGGAGTAGACCATAGGGTCCGACGATGTTTGGACCTTTACGGAATTGTATATAGCCGAGGATTTTTCGTTCAATTAATGTGAGGAAGGCTGTGGCTAGAAGGATTGGGATGATGTAGGCAAGGGGGTTAATTAAATAGAGTAAAATGGGTTGAAGCATAGTTGAGGAGAGGATTTGAACCTCTGGATTAAAGGACTTAGGTCTTTTGCATTTACCAGGCTCTGCCACCTCAACAACCCTTTTCTTGGGCACTAGGTGATCTTTTCTTATCTATTTTAGTTTTATTCAATAGATGAAAATAGGGCGTGCTAGTGGCATTGGCCCTACTTTTCCGGTCCTTTCGTACTAGGAAAAGTGTATTCATAGATAGAAACTGACCTGGATTTCTCCGGTCTGAACTCAGATCAGGTAGGACTATTAATCGTTGAACAAACGAACCCTTAATAGCGGTTGCACCATTAGGATGTCCTGATCCAACATCGAGGTCGTAAACCCTTTCTTCGATAGGGACTCTGAGAAAGGATTGCGCTGTTATCCCTAGGGTAACTTGGTTCATTGATCAGGAAATCCTGGGTCATTTTTCGATAAATATTTTATTAATTAGAATTGTCATTCTAATTTTTAAGTACTTAGTACTCAATCGATGAGGGGGATTTGTTTTTCCCCTTGGTCACCCCAACCAAAAACAGTTAAATTAGAAGTATTGTATGTTTTGTTTATATCCTGGGAAGTATATAATTACATAATTAATTTAAGTGTTTGAAGCTCCATAGGGTCTTCTCGTCTAATGTTATTATATTCGCTTCTGCACGAATAGATCAATTTCATTGATTAGAAAATAGAGACAGTTAAACTCTCGTGATGCCTTTCATACAGGTCTTCATTTAAAAGACAAGTGATTACGCTACCTTTGCACGGTCAAAATACCGCGGCCGTTGAACATTATCACAGGGCAGGCGGGACCTCTTATGGTTTATCAAGAGGCGATGTTTTTGGTAAACAGGCGGAGTTTGTGTTTGCCGAGTTCCTTTATTTTCTTTTAATCTTTCCTGATGACACTCCTGTGTAGGGATAACGGGTAAGAGAATAGGATTTTCTAGTTAATGATTAAGTAATATAATGACCTCAGTTTGGGGTCGTTTAATTATCAGTGATTTAATTCTTTCTGACATACACTTGTGTCGGGAGAGATTTGTTCTCTTTATTACTCATTTTAGCATAAGTTCTTTTATATAAATATAAAATAACCCAATAGGATAAAGGGGGTTATGAATGGATATCTGAATTAGAGGTTTAATTATTAGATTAGAGCTGCGACGCTTACTTGACAGATGGCTGCTTTTAGGCCCACTGAGATGGTAACCTTAATAATTATGATCATTTCCCACCTTAAAAAGTTGTGTCTTGGTTTAGAAGGGTTGTACCTCTTCTAAATAACTATTAATTCTTATAGATTTCTTTGACGAGTAAGTCTTGTTTAGATAGTGAAAAATTAATGCAGAACTGAAGTTCTTTTCTTGGGTAACCAGCTATCACTAAACTCGGTAGGCTTTTCACCGCTACTCGGAAGTCTTCCCACTCTTTTGCCACAGAGACGGGTTGGCTCTGTAATGCTGCTTCGGAGTAGCTCGTTTAGTTTCGGGGAGATAGACTTAAGGTCTTTTTGCCTAGTTTTTCTAGCTAAATCATGATGCAAAAGGTACGAGGTATAATCTCTGCTTTTTAGTACTTTAATGATTTGTTTCATTTCTTTTTCAGCTTTCCCTTGCGGTACATAAGCTATTGCGCTGAGGTTATTGTTCTGTCACCCATACTAGAAGGTTGAGAATGTTTTGATTAAAAATTGTAATATATATATTAGATTTATAAGGTCTAGTTGAATTAATATTATAGGCTAGCTTTAAGGTTCAAAATGATCCGAATTGCGCGGATATCTCCTCGGTGTAAGGGAGGTACTTTACTAATTTAGCCACATTTTGATTCCAAGTGCACTTTCCAGTACACTTACCATGTTACGACTTGCCTCCTCTTGTTGAAGGAATGTATTTATGGAAAGTGGTGAGTTGTTTTTGAGGAGAGTGACGGGCGGTGTGTGCTTATCCCAGAGCCGATTTCAGAGGAGTATTCTGATCTCTTCTTACTGCTAAATCCACCTTTAGGTATGTTTTCAGTTTACCATTCGTATATTTTTGGAAAAAAATGTAGCCCATTTCTTCCCACTTCATTTGCTACACCTCGACCTGACGTTTTGGAGTTTAATTCTTTTTGCTTACTTTTGGTCCTTCACAGGGTGGGCTGACGACGGCGGTATATAGACGGTAATGGCAAGAAGTGGTGAGGTTGAACGGGGATTATCGGTTATAGAACAGGCTCCTCTAGGTGGGTATGGGATACCGCCAAGTCCTTTGGGTTTTAAGCTAGCGCTTGTAGTACTCTGGCGAACAATATAGTAGGATGTTGTCTAAGTTTGTGGTTGGGCATAGTAGGGTATCTAATCCTAGTTTGGGTCCCAACTGTCGTGACATCAAGGTTCCTTAATTTATAAAGTCACTTTCGTTGTTGTTTATTCCACTTATGAATACGTATAACAGTTTTATGAGGTCTAAACTTTAATAGTTAAAGGTCATTCTTTAATCACTCTTTACGCCGGGATGTGTTAATGTGAGTTACTCGTATAACCGCGGTGGCTGGCACGAGATTAACCAACTCTGTTAACTTTAACTGAGTCAAGCTTACGCTTATGAAGTCAATGTTTATTACTGCTGAGATCCCTTGGGGGTGTGGCTTAGCAAGATGTCTTGGGCTACGTGAGTGTGTGCCTGATATCTGCTCCTAGTTATTTGATAGAATAATTAGGGCATTCTCACAGGAGAGCTGAAACTTGCATGTATAATTCTAGTTACAATTAACACTAAGGCCAGGACCAAACCTTACATGCTTGCGGAAAAAAATTAATTTTCATCTTAGCATCTTCAGTGCCATGCTTTAAATTAAGCTACACTAGC